AAAGGATTTATTTGTCTATATATTGTATTGTTCCATTCGATCTTTTTTAGGTCCCTACTCACCTCGATGGTTATGCCATGATATCCCTTGAAGCATATATGCGATATATAGGCTCCCGTAACCATGTCATATTCGCTTGTATGAACAGAATTTCTTTCCCAAAGAGATGGAATGTATAATTCCACAAAAAGTCTTTTTTTTTTTTTTCACGAGGTATAACTAACTATTCCTATATTATCTGTTACGGAAGCGACCATGGATCAATTCCCCTTTACTTCCATTTGAAAGTCTTGAATGCACCCATAATTCTGAGCTTCATGTTCCTCCTCCCAAGATACATGTCAGAGCCGGGGGCATCCCAATCAGATTGAATGAGATGACAGTTTCTCAGTCCAAATCTGTCAAATGAAAATTTTGATCAAATCACACATCGCAATATACTAGGCCCTCTAATTCCCTAAGGGGCTTATCTAAAAGATTCGCAATATAACTAGGAATACGTTTCAAATACCACACATGAGTCACTGGACATGCCAGTTTGATGTATCCCATTTGGTACCTTCGTATACGAGAATCAACAAATTCCACCCCGCATTCTTCACAAGATTTCGGGCCTTCTTTTTCAGCCCCAATACCTCGGTAATTTCCACAAGCACAAATCCCACTTTTTATGGGTCCAGAAATTCTTTCACAAAACAATCCATCTTTCTCCGGTTTATTGGTTTTATAATGAAAAGTATAGGGTTTTGTCACCTCTCCAACTATTTCTCCATTGGGTAGAATTTTTTTTGCCCAAGCCCTGATTTGTTGAGGGGAAACTGGTCCAATTCGAAGTTGTTGATGTTTATACTGGTCGATCATAGAATCGAAATTATGATTCATTGAGATCAAGCTTCCTTCCTATTCATCTGGAAGTTCTTTTCAGATACAAGGAAATGATTCAGTTCCAGGGACAAAGATCGTAGTTCTCGAACGAGCAATCGAAAAGATTCTGGAGCACCCTCTGGGTTAGGTACTGTTGCTCCAATAATCGTAGCACCAAGTACTTCTTGACGAGCTCTAATATGATCAGATTTATAAGTAAGCATCTCTTGTAAAATATTAGCAACACCAAATCCCTCTAGAGCCCAAACTTCCATTTCTCCTACTCTTTGTCCCCCTTGTTTGGCCCTCCCTCTAAGGGGTTGTTGTGTAACAAGTGCGTAATGCCCACTGGAACGTCCATGAATTTTATCATCAACTTGATGAATTAATTTTAGGATATAGGACTTTCCTATTAAAACAGGTTGTTCAAAAAGATCTCCTGTTCTTCCATCAAATATTCTGCTTTTTCCCGGATATTCGGGTTCAAATACCCATGGATTTTTTGTTTGCTTACTGGCTTCATATAATTCAGAAAACACTAGTTTTCTTGAGGCCTCTTGCTCATATCTCTCATCAAAGGGTGCTATTCTATAATGTTTATTTAGCAGATCCCCCGCTAACCCGAGCGAACATTCAAATATCTGTCCCACATTCATTCGTGAGGGGACTCCTAATGGGTTGAATACCATATCAACGGGCGTTCCATCTTGCAAATAGGGCATATCTTGTCTAGACAAAATCTTAGAAATTATACCTTTATTCCCATGCCTTCCAGCTACTTTATCACCTACTTTGATTTCACGTTTCTGTAAAATATATACACGAATTATTTCTGGATTAGAATTGGAACCCCCCTTTCTATGGACCCATCTCACATCAATAACTCGACCCCTTCCACCTATAGGTAGTCTTAGAGAAGTTTCTTTTGAAGTGGATACCTGAATGCCAAGTATAGCTCGTAATAATCTATCCTCCGGTGCATATGACGATTCGTTCGCTGTCTGAGGTGTTAATTTACCTACTAAGATATCACCTGTTTCTATCCAAGATCCCAGCATCACAATTCCATTTCTGTCTAAATTTCGGAGTAAATGAGCCTCTAAATGCGGGATCTCCTTAGTAATTCTTTCAGGACCTTGGCTTGTTACATGAGTCTGAATTTCATATTTCCGGATGTGAAAAGAAGTATAAATATCTTCATAGACCAGACGTTCACTAATTAGTACTGCGTCTTCAAAATTGTAACCTTCCCATGGCATATAAGCTACTAATACATTTTTTCCTAAAGCGAGTTCACCACCAGCTGTAGCCGCACCGCCCGCTAGAATTTGTCCCTTTTTAATGTATTTACCCCGCCAAACCTGAGTTTTTTGATGCATACAAGTATTTTTGTTGGAACGTTGATACATAACTAATGAAATGCTTAGAGTATCCCCATTACTTGAGAAAAGGATCTTGTGAGTATCAGTATAAATGATTTTTCCCTTGCGTTCGGCTATAGCTGAAATCCCCGAATCTAGAGCCGTTTGGCCTTCCAACCCAGTTCCAACAATGCACTTCTCGGACCGAGAAAGGGGAACTGCTTGGCGCTGCATATTAGAACTCATTAAAGCTCGATTCGCATCATTATGCTCGA